CAATTCCATAACAGATTTCGGATCTAATCAATATTGATTAGATCCGAAATCTGTTTCTACGGCTAAGGAATGGGGAATCTTTCTCCTGTTACATGAATCAAATGTTTCATTTCATCCGGGAAAAGCCATCTCTTTCTCAACAATGTCTTTGTCATTTGATCCAATAGTGTTCCGTTAGATAGGAACAGATTTGATAAATACTGATAACTCTCGGATAGAGTATTAGAACGGAAAGATCCATTAGATAATGAACTATTGGTTCTAAACCATCTCTGGCGATGAATCAACAATTCGAAGTGCTTTTCTTGCGTATTCTTTATGAACCAGCGTTTATATATAGATGTAGGAGGATTTGTTTGGGAAGCAATAAGCCCCTTTGACATCTCCTCATCTGCAAAGAATTCTCGACGTGAAAACACAGAGACAAAGGGCTGATCTTTGAATAGGGAAAGGAATGGATCCGCAGGGTCCCAAATGAATTGGCTTGTTCGAAAAAAGCCTTGTTCTTTGGAAGATCTATCTCGTGTCTGGTACTGCATGGTTCCACTCTGCAAGAACTCCGAATCATTCTCTTGAAGCTCATCCTCTTTATGATAAATGATCCGTTTGCCCCGAAATGACCCAGCCCAATAGGGAAATCCCAATTCAGTGGGCCTTTCGATACAATCAAATAGATTGCCATAAGGGCGCCATATTCTAGGAGCCCAAACTATGTGATTGAATAAATCCTCCTCTATCTGTTGCGGATCGAGGGCCCCTTCTTCAAACTCCGATTCGTATTTTTCATATAGAAATCTCTGATCAACGATAGAACAAGATCCATTTTGCATCATATCTAACTGATTCCTTGGTTCGGAACGAAGAAGCAATGTCACTCGATTATTATCAAACTGACTGCAATCTTTTTCTGTCCGTGAGGATCCCGCCAGAGCCAGAGCGCCTTCTACTTCTACTTCTAATAGTAATAATAGTAATAGGCCATGAACTAGATCAGAATCATTCTCAACGAATCCATAAGAAGTGATCCAATTTTTTTCATCGGGTCTGGATGAAGACCAAAGATCTTGAGCGACCGATCCGGCAGAACAACTCAAAAGATAAAGAAGTATCGTTAATTTCTTCATGCTCGTTCCAAGTTCGAAGTACCATTTGTACAAATAAGAATCCCCTCCCTTACATGATTTCTTCTTCATATAGATAGATATAGGATCTATGGGGCAATTACTTAGAAGTACATTTTGTGCAACAGCCCTTCCTATCTGATAGAAAAGGATCCCATGATCCTGAACTGATCTTATCTGGGATCGAAAATGCCAAGTTTTTCTATGAAGAGCTGATCTAATTGTATTAGTTTCTATAATGGATTTCTTCTGTGTAATACTAATTGATAGGGCCTCATTGATAAGTGCTACAAGATCTCGTGCATTGGAACCCATGGTTATGGACCCGAATCCAGTAGTATGGAACATCTTCTTTTCCAAGTGAAATCCCCTAGTATATGAAAGAATGAAAAAGTGCTTTCGTTGTTGTGGAAGAAGAAGCCTTCGTATCTTAATGCATGTATTTAATTTATTCGGAGCTATTAGAGCGGGATCCACTTTTTGGGGAATATGAGTCGAAGCAATAACAAGAATCTTTCCAGTGGAACATCTTTCACTGGAGAGATAGTTCTCTAATAGATCGAGGGATAAGTAATTCGACTCATTCACATGCAGATCATGAATGTTTGGAATCCATATTATGCAAGGAGACATTGCTTTTGCTAATTCGAATTGAAGGGTGATCTCAAATCGGTCTATTTTCGGCGTCATATACATAGTTAGCACATTCGTCATAGTTAGCAGCTCCATATCAATATCAAGGTCATCATCACTATCATCAATACCATCACTATCATCAATATCGTCACTATCATCAATATCGTCACTATCATCAATATCGATATCATCAATAAGATAACCTTTAAGCTTGTCGTCCAGGAACTTGTTCGGAAATACCGTAATGAAAGGAACATAGGAGTTTGTCGCTAGGTATTTGACCAAACAGGATCGTCCAGTTCCTATAGAACCTATCACTAAAATACCTCTAGAAGGGGATAGGGCTAAGCGGAGCGAAAAGGGTTTTCCATGAGGAGATGGGGAATGAAAACTATTAGCCCCACACGAGGTTTGTGAATAAGTGATTGTCTGATAATGAGCAAGGAATATCCGTCTTTCTGCTAAACAGGATCTATTGAACTCATAATTCATTAGATCCTTTTGATGAATGTCAACTAAGTATCGTAAGGAAATTGATCCCGGTTGTTCAATCATTTGATAACCAGAGTCATTCTTTGATAAATGATCACTATGAGTCAGACTCAATAGAATTTGATCAATCCCTTTTTCTGTCGTTAAGGTGGAGAACTGAACCAAGAATTCTCTTTCTTCATCATCAATCGAATCACTGTTCGCGACCCAGAATTCTATTTTCTCATCAATCCAATCACCGTTCACGTTTT